ATCTTGGTAATAGAATTTTAGTTAATGTCAAGATTGCTTAAAATTTAATTAGGGTTCTGTCTGTTGGAGGAGAAATAAAGGGCTGAGTGCTATGTCAGTATTGTAAAGGTGCGTTTTAAATTACGAAAATTAGAAGATTTTTGCAAATTTAGCCTAGAAATTTAGTAGATTTTTTTTGTAAAAATTTAATTAGGGTTCTGTCTGTTGGAGGAGAAATAAAGGGCTGAGTGCTATGTCAGTATTGTAAAGGTGCGTTTTAAATTACGAAAATTAGAAGATTTTTGCAAATTTAGCCTAGAAATTTAGTAGATTTTTTTGTAAAAATTTAATTAGGGTTCTGTCTGTTGGAGGAGAAATAAAGGGCTGAGTGCTATGTCAGTATTGTAAAGGTGCGTTTTAAATTACGAAAATTAGAAGATTTTTGCAAATTTAGCCTAGAAATTTAGTAGATTTTTTTTGTAAAAATTTAATTAGGGTTCTGTCTGTTGGAGGAGAAATAAAGGGCTGAGTGCTATGTCAGTATTGTAAAGGTGCGTTTTAAATTACGAAAATTAGAAGATTTTTGCAAATTTAGCCTAGAAATTTAGTAGATTTTTTTTGTAAAAATTTAATTAGGGTTCTGTCTGTTGGAGGAGAAATAAAGGGCTGAGTGCTATGTCAGTATTGTAAAGGTGCGTTTTAAATTACGAAAATTAGAAGATTTTTGCAAATTTAGCCTAGAAATTTAGTAGATTTTTTTTGTAAAAATTTAATTAGGGTTCTGTCTGTTGGAGGAGAAATAAATGTTTTTACTTAGGGATGTTAAGTAGAGAAAGTAAGTGCTATGTTGTGATTCTTGTTTTTGGGGTTTGGCAGGAATTAATAGTAATAGCCGTATTCATTGTCTCAAGACAATGAATTTACTTTTGGGGGGGGTAGGGGGGGTTTGTGGATATATTCAGTTATGAACCTAAAATCGCGCGTACGTGCGTGTACGTGCGTGTACGTGCGTGTACGTGCGTGTACGTGCGTGTACGTGCGTGTACGTGCGTGTACGTGCGTGTACGTGCGTGTACGTGCGTGTACGTGCGTGTACGTGCGTGTACGTGCGTGTACGTGCGTGTACGTGCGTGTACGTGCGTGTACGTGCGTGTACGTGCGTGTACGTGCGTGTACGTGCGTAAAAATTCTCTTATGTCCGTCAAGCATGAAAAGATAGTCCCGGCTCATAATTATGAGGATGGAGGAGGTACATCGAGGTGCTCGTCTACAATAAGTGCACCGGGTCAGGGCCCGCCGCGGCCATGTTGAGTCCAAGCATACCCCAAAATTAAAAAATACCAAATGCATGACATCACAGTTATGTGTGAGCATGGGCTGATTAGTCATTAGTCCATCGAGATGTCTTATTTAAGAGGAACGTGTGGGCGATCTTAGGGTTATGGCCCTGAGGTAAGAACCAGATGCCAGTTATAGTTTCACGCTAGAAACCCCCAAGTGTCATGGGCCCGGAGCGAGAAGAGGGATACGAGGTGGGCGGGTTGCTGGTTTCACGGAGGATGGTAGATCAAGGGATTCCTAAGGGAAGGGGATAGTCATGTGGACAAGAAATGATTTGACTTGGATGGTCTATGTTCGATTAAGGAACGAATGTCTGAATGTTGGTTAAGGTTGAGTGTTGGGTTAAAATATCCATGTTGGTGATAAGGTTTTGTGGATTGGATAGGTTAAATGTGCTTGTGTCCTGTTAATCAGGGATGTACTGGCTTATATGCATGGGGCGGGGGTTTAATGCACGATTAAACATATAATGGTTAATGTTGATTATGGAATGATAGTCTAGGTACATGTTAATGGGGAAGAGCACTAATGCACGAATTACATAGCGTTAAAGGGATTTTTGTCAATAGTGACAAGGTACTTGAACATATTTATCGGGAGAAAAGCAGAGAGTAGTTTAAAGAGAATTTCAGCTTTGGGTGCTGATGGTGGGGCATGGGCCTCTTCTCTGATGTCCCAGGGTGAGTTGATCTCCGTTTCTGGTTTACAAGACCAGGGTAATATTTTATACTACTGGGGCCTTCATTTGAGGATTTTATTTTCAATTAAACTTGCGAGAGGTATAAGGATGAGGATGATAGAGAAGTAAAGGATTGATGCTACTTGTCCAATAGTAATAAATGGGTGTTCAACTGGTTGTCCTCCAATTCATGTGAGTGTAAGAAGGTCTGCAACAAGGATTCAGAAAAGAACTTGGCTAATAGGGCGGAATATTATGCTGCGTTGTTTGGACATATGGAGGAAGGGGATAATTGCTAGGATAAGAATTGATATTACTAGGGCTAGAACACCTCCTAGTTTATTAGGGATGGAGCGTAAAATGGCGTAGGCAAATAGGAAGTATCACTCAGGTTTGATGTGAGGAGGAGTGTTGAGAGGGTTAGCAGGGGTGTAGTTGTCAGGGTCACCTAGGAGGTCAGGGGAGAACAAGACTAGGAGTATGAGTAGGAGGATAAGTATAAGAAATCCTAGGGCATCTTTAATTGTGTAGTAGGGATGAAATGGAATCTTATCAGAGTTTGATGGGATACCTGATGGGTTATTGGAGCCAGTTTCATGGAGAAAAAGTAAGTGAATTATTACTAGTGCTGCAATGATAAATGGGAGGATGAAGTGGAAAGCGAAGAATCGAGTAAGTGTGGCTTTGTCTACTGAAAATCCTCCTCAAATTCATTCAACTAGGGTTGTTCCAATGTATGGGATGGCTGATAAAAGGTTAGTGATTACAGTAGCCCCTCAGAATGATATTTGTCCTCATGGAAGGACATAGCCTATGAACGCTGTGGCTATTACTGCGAATAGTAGAATAATGCCAATATTTCAGGTTTCTAGGTAAGTATATGAGCCGTAGTAGATTCCACGGCCTACATGTATATATAAGCAGATAAAGAATATTGATGCTCCGTTAGCGTGTAGGTAACGAATAAGTCAGCCGTAGTTTACATCTCGGCAAATATGTGTGACTGAGGAGAATGCTGTTGCTGTATCTGATGAATAGTGTATAGCTAGGAATAGGCCAGTTAAGATTTGGATTATTAGGCATAATCCTAATAGAGAGCCAAAGTTTCATCAGGCTGAAATGTTTGAGGGGGCGGGAAGGTCAATTAGGGAGTGGTTAACAATTTTTAGTAGGGGGTGAGTTTTACGAATGTTGGTCATTAGGTTCTTATAGTTGAATACAACGGTGATTTTTCATGTCATTGGTCATGGTTAAAGTCCATGTAGGAACTATGACATATATAGTATTTTTGTTGAGTGTAATGTTTGTAATTGGTTTTGTGGGATTTGCTTCTAAGCCATCTCCTATTTATGGGGGACTTGGGTTAATTGTTAGTGGTGGAGTTGGTTGTGGCATTATTTTAAGTTTTGGTGGTTCGTTTTTAGGTTTGATAATGTTTTTGATTTATTTGGGGGGAATGTTGGTAGTATTTGGGTACACAACTGCAATGGCAACTGAGGAGTATCCTGAAACTTGAGGGTCAAATATTATAATTCTTAGTACGCTTGTCTTGGGTCTGCTGTTAGAGGCAGGGTTAGTGATGTTTATGGCGATAAGTGATGAGGTGGAGGTTGTGGTTAGTTTTAAGAATATAGGTGATTGGGTTATTTTTGAAGGGGACGAGGTGGGCTTAATTCGGGAGGATTCTATAGGGGTGGCAGCGTTATATAGTTATGGGAGTTGACTAATAGTAGTTGCTGGTTGATCTCTGTTTGTGAGCATTTTTATTGTTATTGAGATTACTCGTGGGAGTTAGGCTAGAATGAATAGGGCTAAAAGCATGGAAATTAGGAAAGACAAGGAGTAGAATTTGATGAGGCCTTTTTGTGATGATACAGAGGTGGATGCGAGGACTTGAATATCTGAGATATTTTTTGGAATCGCTTTTTCAGTTCAAGTTATGTCTAAGAGCAGTGTAGCTATATTTTGACTTGCTGAGAGATTCATGTAGGGTAAGAGACGATGTATTGTAGTGGGGAAAAATCCTAGTATGTTTGAGAAATTGAAGGAATTAGATTGTGTACTTATCTTTAGGTGTAAGCTAAGTTGATTAAGTTCTATAGCAATAGAGAAGCCTAAGATGGTTACAAATAGGGCGGTTATTTTTATATATAAGGGTATGGTTATTTGGGGAATATTGTTTGGTGAAACAAGATTAGTAATGAGGAAGCCTGCAAAAATGCTTCCAAGAGCGAGACGTTTAATAGAGTTAGTTAGTGAGGGGTTATTTTCATTAATAATGATAAGAGTGGGGTAGCGAGGTTGTCCTAGAAGGGCGAAAAAGATAATTCGTGTGCTGTAAACAGCTGTAAGGGAGGTAGCGATGAGAGTAATAATAAGGGCTCAGGCGTTGGTGTAAGACGTATTTGCAGACTCAATAATTAGGTCTTTTGAATAAAAGCCTGTTAGGAATGGTATTCCGGTAAGGGCTAGGCTGCCAATAGTAAGAGCGGAGGATGTAAAGGGGAGAGTTTTATAGAGTCCTCCTATTTTTCGGATGTCTTGTTCGTCGTTGAGGCTATGGATAATTGACCCAGAGCACAGAAAGAGCATAGCTTTAAAAAACGCGTGAGTGCAGATATGTAGGAATGCCAGGTGGGGTTGATTAATCCCAATTGTGACTATTATTAGGCCCAGTTGGCTGGAAGTGGAGAAGGCTACAATTTTTTTAATGTCATTTTGTGTGAGGGCACATAGAGCTGTAAATAGAGTGGTGATTGCTCCTAGGCATAAAATTAATGTTTGGGCAGTTTTATTATTTTCTAATAAGGGGTGAAAACGGATGAGGAGAAAAACACCGGCTACTACTATTGTGCTTGAATGAAGTAAAGCGGATACTGGAGTTGGGCCTTCTATTGCTGAGGGAAGTCATGGGTGGAGGCCAAATTGTGCGGATTTACCTGTAGCAGCTAGGATTAGACCAATCAATGGAAGGATAGTAATACTATTACTTGATATGAATATTTGTTGAAATTCTCATGTGTTAAGGTTAATAGCGAATCAGGCTATGGTCATAATAAAGCCAATATCTCCGATGCGGTTATATAGAATTGCTTGCAAGGCTGCGGTATTAGCATCTGTTCGACCGTGTCATCAGCCGATAAGGAGAAATGATATAATTCCTACTCCCTCTCATCCAATGAACAACTGGAAGAGGTTGTTGGCAGTAACTAGAATGAGTATAGTGATTAGAAATATAAGTAGATATTTAAAGAATTGATTAATCTTAGGATCTGAGTGTATATATCATATAGAAAATTCTATGATTGATCATGTTACGAATAGTGCGATTGGGGTGAATAGTATGGAGAAATAATCTAGTTTAAAGCTGGTTGTAAGTTTTAGGGTATGAATTGTTATTCAGTGTCAATTAGATACTATTGTCTCTTGATTCGAGATAATGAAGATTAGTGTTGGGATAAGACTGATTATAAATGCATAGGATACTGAAGTTTTTACATAATAGGGGTAGTTGTTGTGATTAAAAATGTTGGTAAATGAAGCTATGATTGGAAGAACTAGGATAATGATTGAGACGGCTATTGAAGTAGAGAATAGGTTAATTACTTTTATTTGGAGTTGCACCAATTTTTTGGTTCCTAAGACCAATGGATTACTTCTATCCTTTAAAAGTTGAGAAAGCCATGGGGTTAGTCATGGGAGCATGAATTAGCAGTTCTTGCAAGCATTCTCGGTAAATAAGAAGATACAATTTTCTATTGTTAGATTCACAATCTAATGTTTTTTTTAAACTATATTTACAGAGTGTTGGGCCTAGGATAATTTTAGGGTTAATAGACAAGAGAAGCAGGGGGGTTAGGTGAAGTATTATGAGAGTATTTTCTCGAGTGAATGTAGGGGAGATATTATTTGTGTGGTATGTGAATTTTCCTCGTTGGGTTGTTGATAATATATAAAGGGAGTAAAGTGCTGTGATTAAAACGTTAGTTCCTATAAGGATAATGGTGAGGTTTGATCACGAAAAAGATGCTATGACGATGAGAAGTTCACCTAGAAGATTAATAGTTGGGGGCAGAGCTAGGTTGGTGAGGCTGGCGAGTAGTCATCATGCTGCTATTAAGGGGAGAACGGTTTGTAATCCTCGAGCTAAAAGTATAGTTCGACTGTGGACGCGTTCATAATTGGAGTTAGCTAGGCAAAATAATAAGGAGGAGGTAAGGCCATGGGCAATTATTAATGCTGTAGCTCCTATAAAGCTTCATGGGGTTTGAATTAGAATTGCGACGATTACTAAAGCTATGTGGCTTACTGAAGAGTAGGCAATTAGTGATTTTAGGTCTGTTTGTCGAAGGCAGATAGAGCTAGTTATGATTATGCCTCATAAGGAGAGTATGAGAAATGGGTAAGCTATATACTCTGTGATTGGGTTAAGTAGAATGGTAATACGTATTATACCATACCCTCCTAGTTTTAGTAAAATGGCTGCCAGGACTATAGAACCTGCAATGGGGGCTTCAACATGGGCTTTTGGGAGTCAGAGATGAAGTCCATAGAGAGGTATTTTTACTAAAAATGCTATTATACATGCTAATCATATAAGTGAGTTAGATCATGATGCTAGGAGGAATTTATTGGAGAGTTGAATTAGAAGAAAGTTAAGAGACCCCATGGAGTTTTGAAGGTGAATCAGGGCGACTAGTAAAGGGAGTGATCCTATAAGGGTATAGAATAAAAAATAAGTTCCTGCATTAAGTCGTTCTGTTTGATTACCTCATCGTGTGATGATGATTAGTGTGGGGATTAGTGTTGCTTCAAATAGAATGTAAAATAAGATAAGTTCTGTGGCTGAGAATGTTATTACTAGAAAGATCTGCAGGGAGATAAGGAGAGAAATATATGTTTTTTTGCGTAATAGTGATTCTTTGCCTAGGTGATGTTGGCTTGCTAGGATTATTAGGGGAAGAAGTCAAACTGTTAGTATTAGAAGGGGAGTGGAAAGGGCATCTGAGAAGAATGTGGTGGATAGATTTAGGTTAGTGTCGTTTGGTTGGTTAAGTAGAAGAAAAGTAGTTAGGCTAATTAGCAGGCTATAGATTGTTGCATTGATTCAGATTATGTGACTTTTAGATCATCATACAGTGGGAATAAGTATAATTGTGGGGATAATGGTTTTTAGCATTGTAGAAGGTTTAGGTTTTGGACATAATCTATACCATAGGTGTTAGATACTATGACAAGTAGGGCTAAGCCAATTGCGGCCTCACAGGCCGCAAACACTAAGAGAACAATTGGAAATATAAAGGATAATGTATAGTGTATATTTAGAGCTGTTAATGTAATTAAAATAAATAGTGATAATATTATACCTTCAAGGCATAAAAGAGAAGATATTAAATGAGATCGATAAACTAGTATACCTAAGAGGGCAAAGATAAAGGCTAGGAAGATGTTGATGTAGATTGAGGGCATTTTGATAATTATGGTTTTACCATAGTCTAATGAGTCGAAATCATTTATTTTAATTAAACTAATTATCATATTCTACTCATTCTAGGCCTTTTTGGATTCATTCGTAGGCCAGCCCTAGGGCTAGGATTGAGATAAGTATGAGTGCTATGATGAGAACTAGATTTAGGTTGTTAAATTGTGCGGCTCATGGAAGGGGGAGAAGAAGAGCAATTTCTAGGTCAAATAGTAGGAATGTGATTGCTACTAAGAAAAATTTTATTGAGAAGGGGAGTCGTGCTGACCCTATGGGGTCAAATCCGCATTCATATGGGCTTGTTTTTTCCGAGTAGATGTTTAATTGAGGGAGTCAAAATGCAATGGTAACCAGGATTAGGGAGATTGTTATGTTAATTAGTAAAACTAGAATTAGGTTAATTACTCTTTTTTGGGTTGATACCAAAACTAACTGATTGGAAGTCAGATGTACTAGTTAATACTAAAAGAGTACGATCCTCATCAATAAATTGATACATACAGGAATAGTCAGACGACATCTACAAAGTGTCAATATCATGCGGCTGCTTCAAAACCAAAATGGTGACTTGAGGTGAAGTGGAAGTGAAGTTGTCGTAAAAGGCAAACTGTAAGGAAAGTAGATCCAATAATTACGTGAAGACCATGAAATCCTGTGGCTATAAAGAATGTTGAGCCATAAACTCCATCTGAAATAGTAAATGATGTTTCATAATATTCTGATGCTTGAAGAAGAGTAAAGTAGACACCTAGGAGGATAGTGATCGCTAAGGCTTGTTGCATGTTTTTACGATTGCCTTCTATTAAGCTATGGTGGGCTCAAGTAATTGAGACTCCTGAGGCCAGAAGGACTGAGGTGTTAAGTAGGGGGACTTCGAGGGGATTAAGAGGTTTAATGCCTGTTGGAGGTCAGCAGCCTCCTAGTTCTGGTGTAGGAGCTAGACTTGAGTGGTAAAAAGCTCAGAAGAAGCCTGCGAAGAAAAAGACTTCTGAGACAATAAATAGAATTATTCCGTATCGTAAACCTTTTTGAACAATAGGAGTATGGTGGCCTTGAAATGTGCCTTCTCGTACAATATCTCGTCATCATTGGTATATAGTGAGCGTATTTGTTAATAAGCCAATTAGGAGAAGTGAGGGTGAGTTGAAGTGAAATCATATGGCTAGACCTGATGTTATAAGTAGAGCGGATAAGGCTCCGGTGAGTGGTCATGGACTTGGGTTAACTATGTGGTAAGCGTGGGTTTGGTGGGTCATTAGGTGTTATCGTGTAAATATAGGCTTACAAGAAGGGTGAAAACATAGGCTTGAATTAGGGCCACAGCAAATTCTAGGATTGTTAAGAGAATAAGAATAATAAAAGTAATTAAGGCTGTTGTTGGACTAATTGAAATTAGGGCAAGTGCTGCGCCTCCAATGAGATGTATTAGTAAGTGGCCTGCTGTAATGTTGGCTGTGAGTCGTACGGCTAAGGCTATGGGTTGAATGAATAGGCTAATTGTTTCAATAATTACTAGCATAGGAATAAGAGGTACGGGTGTTCCTTGTGGGAGAAAGTGGGCTAGTGATGCTTTGGTTTTGTAACGGAAGCCTGTAATTACAGCTCCTGCTCATAGCGGAATAGCTATACCCAGGTTTATTGATAATTGGGTTGTTGGTGTAAATGAATGAGGTAAGAGGCCTAGTAGATTAGTTGAACCAATAAATATAATTAAGGAGACCAGCATAAGGGATCAAGTTCGTCCTTTGGGAGAGTGCATTATTATTATTTGTTTTAGAATTAATTGGGCTAATCATTGTTGAGCTGAAATTAACCGGTTATTAATTAGTCGGGTGGGGGTAGGGAATAATAGGGTTGGAAATATAATGATTAGGATTACAATTGGTAAACCTATTATTGTTGGGGTAATAAAAGAGGAGAATAGATTTTCGTTCATTTTGTTTCTCATGGGGCGGGGAAAGAGGTAGATTTAAATGTTTTTAGTGCTGGATTTAATGGATAGGAGTATTTATGAAATTTAAGTTGAATTAAGATAAATAATGTGAGGATTATAGTGACAATAGTTACCAGTCATGTAGATGTGTCAAGTTGTGGCATTTCATTATGGAGAGTATTACTTAGCTCTCATTCTCTAGCTTAAAAGGCTAGCGCTAGTTTAGCTTCATAATGAGACTAAATCATAGATAAAGATCAGTTCTCGAAGTGTTTAAGTGGAACTATTTCAAGAACAATAGGTATAAAACTATGGTTTGAGCCACAGATTTCTGAGCATTGGCCGTAAAAAAGTCCTGGTCGGGTGGAGATGAGGGTAGCTTGATTTAAGCGTCCAGGAATAGCGTCTGTTTTTAATCCTAGGGATGGTACAGCTCAGGAGTGAAGTACATCTTCTGAAGAGATTAGTATACGGATAGGAAGTTCTATTGGAAGAACAACTCGATTATCAACTTCTAGAAGACGTAAGTCACCAGGGTTAAGATCAGTTGTGGGGATTATGTAGGAGTCAAAGCTCAAATCTTCATAGTCTGTATATTCATAGCTTCAATACCATTGGTGGCCTATTGTTTTTACTGTCAAGGAAGGGTTGTTAATTTCGTCTATTATGTATAAAATTCGGAGAGAGGGGAGAGCGATTATAATTAGAATAATAGCTGGAAGAATAGTTCAAATAGTCTCTACTTCTTGAGCGTCTATCGTGCTTGTATGAGTAAGTTTCGTAGTTAATATTAGTGAGATAATATAAAGGACCAGTGAGCTAATTAGGAAGACGATTATGAGCGTGTGGTCATGAAAGTGGAGAAGTTCTTCTATAATAGGAGATGAGGCATCTTGAAAGCCTAATTGAAAAGGGTATGCCATAAAGATATATAGGGGTTGAACCTATAAATTAACTTCGACAAAGTTATGTAATAATTTTACTAATATCTTATTGAGAAAGTCATAATGGTTATGTGGCTGGCTTGAAACCAGTCTTAGGGGGTTCGATTCCTTCCTTTCTTGAGTTAAGCTTTTACATAGGCAGGCTCTTCGAATGTATGATATGGGGGTGGGCATCCGTGGAGTCATTCTAGATTAGTAGTAGTTAGCTCAACGGTCTCTACCTCTCGTTTTGAAGCGAAGGCTTCCCAGATCATAAAGATTATTACTATTACAGCGGTTAGGGAGATGAATGAGCCTATTGATGAGACGGTGTTTCACATCGTGTAGGCGTCTGGATAGTCTGAGTACCGTCGGGGCATGCCGGAAAGCCCAAGGAAGTGTTGTGGGAAGAAAGTTAAGTTGACCCCTACAAATATTACAGTGAAGTGAATTTTTGCTCAGGTCTGGTCTAGGGTGTAACCTGAGAATAAGGGGAATCAATGAGCAAATCCCCCTATAATGGCGAATACAGCCCCTATAGATAATACGTAGTGGAAGTGAGCTACGACATAGTATGTATCATGCAGAACGATGTCTAGAGAAGAATTAGCCAGCACAATTCCTGTTAGACCACCAACTGTAAATAAGAAAATAAAGCCTAAGGCCCAAAGTATTGCTGGGGCCCATTTAATATTACCACCGTGAAGAGTTGCTAGTCAACTAAATACTTTTACCCCTGTAGGAATAGCAATAATTATAGTGGCTGAAGTAAAATAGGCTCGTGTGTCCACGTCTATTCCTACCGTAAATATATGGTGGGCTCAAACAATAAATCCAAGGAAGCCAATTGACATTATAGCCCACACTATTCCTATATATCCAAATGGTTCTTTTTTCCCAGAATAATAGGTTACGATGTGAGAAATTATTCCAAACCCTGGTAAGATAAGAATATATACTTCAGGGTGACCGAAGAATCAGAATAAGTGTTGGTAGAGAATGGGATCTCCACCACCTGCTGGGTCAAAGAAGGTTGTGTTTAAGTTTCGGTCTGTTAAAAGTATTGTAATGCCGGCAGCTAAAACTGGTAAAGAGAGGAGAAGAAGTACAGCTGTGATGAGAACGGATCATACAAATAGGGGTGTTTGATATTGAGATATAGCAGGGGGTTTCATGTTAATAATAGTAGTAATAAAATTGATAGCTCCTAAAATAGATGAAACTCCAGCTAAGTGAAGGGAAAAGATAGTAAGGTCAACTGAGGCTCCTGCATGAGCTAAATTACCAGCCAGTGGTGGATATACAGTTCAACCAGTTCCTGCGCCAGCTTCAACTATAGATGAGGCTAACAAAAGAAGGAAAGATGGGGGGAGAAGTCAAAAGCTTATGTTATTTATTCGGGGAAAAGCTATATCAGGGGCCCCAATCATTAAGGGAACCAGTCAGTTCCCGAAACCTCCAATCATAATAGGCATAACTATGAAGAAAATTATTACAAAGGCATGTGCGGTAACGATAACATTGTAGATTTGATCATCTCCAAGTAAAGTCCCAGGTTGGCCCAATTCTGCTCGGATCAACAGACTGAGGGCTGTTCCTACCATTCCAGCTCAGGCTCCAAATAAGAGGTAAAGAGTTCCAATGTCTTTGTGGTTGGTAGAAAATAGTCAACGATTGATGAACATAAGTAAGGTAAAATGGCTGAGTAAGCATTAGACTGTAAATCTAAAGACAGAGGTTGAGCCCTCTTTTTACCAAGCCCTGAGGTGAAATTTCATATTGAATTGCAAATTCAAAGGAGCAGCTTCAACTCTGCCGGGGCTTCTCCCGCCTTTTTTTCTTACGGCGGGAGAAGTAGATTGAAGCCAGTTGATTAGGGTGTTTAGCTGTTAACTAAAATTTCGTGGGGTTGGATCCCACCAATCTAGGGGGATTTAGCTTAATTAAAGCACCTGATTTGCGTTCAGGAGATGTAAAGTTAATTTGCAGTCCTTAATCAAGGGTTAAGTAAAGTTTACTTGCTTAGAGCTTTGAAGGCTCTTGGTCTATGTAACCTAAACCCCTTGGAGCTAATTTAGTACTGAGAGCATTGGTGTGAGAGGGAGGAATATTGTTGATAAAATTACTAGTGGGGCTATAAATGTTATACGTTTTATTGATTGAAATTGTCATTTTATTTTTAGGTTGTTGGTTGTTGGGAATATTGTTAGTGAAGAAGAATAGATTAGGCGTAAATAAAAGTAAAGGTTTAGGAGGGCTAGTATAGCTATTATAGTAGGCATAATGATGTTACCGTTTTTTGTTAATTCTTGAATGATAATTCATTTTGGAATAAAGCCTGTTAGTGGAGGGAGACCTCCTAGGGATATTAAAGTGATCAGAATGGTTGTTACTATTAATGGGGCTTTGTTTCATATTTGTGACAGGGATAGTGTGGTAGTGCTTGTGTGTTGAATAAACATTATGAATATGGGGATTGTAAGTAGAATATAAATGATTAAGTTTAGAATTATGGTATTGGGGTTGAATGTAATGATAGCTGCTATTCATCCTATATGGGCAATTGAGGAGTATGCTAGAATTTTTCGTAGTTGAGTCTGATTTAGTCCTCCCCAGCCACCAACCATGATTGAGAGAATGGCTACTAATATTATTATAGTTGAGTCAATTGAAGGAGAAATTTGATAAAGGATAGATAGAGGGGCTAGTTTTTGTCATGTAAGAAGAATAAGGCCTGATTTTAGGGGAACTCCTTGAGTGACTTCTGGGACTCAGAAGTGGAAAGGAGCTATTCCTAGTTTGATAATTAGGGCTAGTATAATTATGGTTGGGGTGAAGTGATTTTGTGGATTAATTAATGTTCATTGGCCTGAGTCAAGAATGTTAAGTGTAATTGCTATTATTAGAATTATTGATGCTGTGGCTTGTGTTAGAAAATATTTAGTTGCGGCTTCTGTTGATCGTGGTGTGGCTTTATTAATTAAGATAGGAATAATAGCTAGCATATTTATTTCTAATCCGATTCATATAGTTAGTCAATGGGAGCTAAATATAGTGATTATTGTGCCTAGAAATAAAGTAGATAGAATGATGGAAAAGATTAGGGGGTTAATTAGTACGGGAAGGGTATAAACCAACATTTTCGGGGTATGGGCCCGATAGCTTATTTAGCTGACCTTACTATATAGATTTAGAATTTGGTGTATTTGGTAGCACGAGGAATTTTGAGTTCCTAGGAGTAGGTTCAAGGCCTTTAGTTCTAGAAATAAGAGGATTTAAACCTCTATGATTTACTCTATCAAAGTAACTCTTTTGTCAGACATATTTCTATATGTGAGGGGGGATACTTGAAAGTATAATAGGCATAGAGATGTGTCATATGCATAGGGCTAGTGTTAGGGGCAGGAAGCTTTTTCATAGGAGATGCATGAGTTGGTCATAACGGAACCGGGGGTAAGATGCTCGGATCCATAGGAATGTTATTGTTAGTAGAAGGGTTTTAGTGGCGAAATTGATTGTAAATATTTCTGGATTGGTGTGGCTGTGGAATGAGCCTAAGAAAAAGATAGCTGTGAGAGCGTTTATTATGATAATGTTAGTATATTCAGCTAGGAAAAATAGGGCAAATGGGCCACCTGCGTACTCTACATTAAATCCGGAGACAAGTTCTGATTCGCCTTCAGTGAGGTCGAAAGGGGCTCGGTTTGTTTCTGCTAGGGTGGAAATAAATCATATTATGGCTAGGGGTCATGCTGGGAAGAGAATTCATATATATTCTTGTGTTGTAATGAGGGATGAAAGTGTAAATGAGCCGTTTATTAATAGGATACATAGAAGGATAATTGCTAATGTGACTTCATAGGAAATGGTTTGTGCGACTGCTCGGAGGGCTCCAAATAGTGCATATTTTGAGTTGGATGCTCAACCTGACCATAGGATTGAGTAGACCGCTAGGCTAGAGGTTGCTAGGATAAATAATACGCCTATGTTGAGATTGATTAGTGGATACGGCATGGGGATGGGGAGTCATATTGAGAGTGCTAGCGTTAGTGCTAGAGTCGGGGCGATGATGAAAAGAAGGGATGATGATGTTAGGGGTCGTAGGGGTTCTTTGATGAACAGTTTGATAGCGTCTGCGATTGGTTGAAGAAGCCCATAAGGACCTACAATGTTTGGGCCCTTTCGAAGTTGTATGTAGCCTAGGATTTTTCGTTCTACTAAGGTTAGAAAAGCTATGGCTAGGAGGACAGGTAAAATTAGGAGGAAGGTGTTGATTAGGAACATGATGTTAAGGAGAGGAGTTGAACCTCTGATTATAAAGTTTTAAGTTTTATGCAATTACCGGGCTCTGCCACCTTAACAAACCCTGGTCTAGGGTGGTGTTTGGGTAAGTGTATTAGATTAAGATTATTTCATCTTTTAAACTTAGAGCTCTGTAGGGCAGTGGGCTCCATTTCTCTTGTCCTTTCGTACTGGGAGAAATACTTAATAGATAGAAACCGACCTGGATTACTCCGGTCTGAACTCAGATCACGTAGGACTTTAATCGTTGAACAAACGAACCTTTAATAGCGGTTGCACCATTGGGATGTCCTGATCCAACATCGAGGTCGTAAACCCTATTGTCGATGGGGACTCTAAAATAGGATTGCGCTGTTATCCCTAGGGTAACTTGTTCCGTTGATCAAAAGGGTTTTGGGTCAATTTATGATTTTTAGTGCTTTGACTTGTTGAGTCTAGGCTTTTAATCATTCGGAGGTTGGTTTTTGCTCCGAGGTCACCCCAACCAAAATTTTTAATTCAGAAATTTTCTTGGTTAGGCTCCTGTGGAGTGATGTTGCGAAAATATTGAATTAAATAATTAAAGCTCCATAGGGTCTTCTCGTCTTATTGTTTTATCCCCGCCTCTTCACGGGGAGGTCAATTTCACTGATTGGAAGGAAGAGACAGTTAAACCCTCGTGTTGCCATTCATGCTAGTCCCTAATTAAGGAACAAGTGATTATGCTACCTTTGCACGGTCAGGATACCGCGGCCGTTAAACGTTTGTCACTGGGCAGGCAGTGCCTCTAATACTAGTAATGCTAGAGGTGATGTTTTTGGTAAACAGGCGGGGTTAAGGTTTGCCGAGTTCCTTTTCCTTCTTTTAATCTTTCCTATAAGTGCACACCTGTGTCGGGTCAACAGTAAAAGTTAATAGAGCATTAATTTGTAGAGTTTTTCTATTATTAGTTGTTAACTATCAGCGGGCATCCGATCTGATATAGGCTTGTGCAAGGAGAATTAAATTCTTGTTACTCATATTAGCATTATTACTTCTATAAGTTTATAGATTAGTCCAGTTAGGGAATATAAGAGTTCGTTTGTTAAATGTAGGGATTAAGTTGATTTTAATTGTTGAGCTTTAACGCTTTCTCAATTGATGGCTGCTTTTAGGCCAACTATGGGTTTAAAATGACTTACTCATTATAAAAGGCTGTATCCTGTTTCTGAAGAGCTGTCCCTCTTTAGAGTAACATTTAAACTTTCATTAGGGTTAAGTGTCCTTTAGGAAAATTTAAAGTTGAACTAAAATTCTATCTTGGACAACCAGCTATCACCAGGCTCGGTTGGCTTTTCACCTCTATCTACAAGTCTTCCCACCATTTTGCTACATGGACGGGTTCGTTCTTGCAACTGCTCGTAGATAGCTCGTCTGGTTTCGGGGTTTTTAACTAAAATTCTTTTTGCTAAGGGTTTTCTAGCTAATTCATTATGCAAAAGGTAAGAGTAGTAATCTCTGCTTTTTTGTGCTATTAATCAATCTTTCATCTTTCCCTTACGGTACTTTATCTATAGCGCCTAAGACAAATTTCTATCTCCTATACTTTTATTTGTAAGGTGAATGTTTTATTTTAGTAGTTTGTTGTGGTTAAGTGTGGGTTTAGTAGGGCTAGTATTGGCTCAGAGTGGTCATAGAATGAAATCTCTTGGGTGTAAGCCAAGTGCTTTAGGTTAAGCTACACTCTGTAATGTCCAAGCACACTTTCCAGTATGCTTACCTTGTTACGACTTATCTCCTCTTATACCTGTTTATTTAAGAATTATTTATAATTAATATTTAGTACTTGAGGAGGGCGACGGGCGGTGTGTGCGTGCTTCATGGCCTCGTTCAATTAAGCACTCTATTCTTAATTTACTGCTAAATCCTCCTTTGGTCTCTAGAGTTTCATAGGGGCTTTCGTGTGTTCTAAAATAGAAAATGTAGCCCATTGCTTTCCACTCTATAGGCTACACCTTGACCTAACGTTTTTATGGTGATGATTGAGCTTACTTTTGCTCCTTTTTAGGGTTTGCTGAAGATGGCGGTATATAGGCTGAGTTGGCAAAGAGTGGTAAGGTTTATCGGGGTTTATCGATTATAGAACAGGCTCCTCTAGGCGGGTATAAAGCACCGCCAAGTCCTTTGAGTTTTAAGCTCTGGCTTGTAGTTCTCTGGCGAATAATTTTGTTATGAAATTATTAAGGTTTAAGGCTAAGCATAGTGGGGTATCTAATCCCAGTTTGGGTCTTAGCTATCGTGAGTTCGAAAATTATAAAATCACTTTCGTTGTTTATTTTTGTTTGCAACTATTACTTTTTACAGCTTAGTTGTTATTTGATTTTATTTTTTTGTCTTGTATTCTAATCACGCTTTACGCCGGGTGTTTATTAGTTTGGGTTAATCGTATGACCGCGGTGGCTGGCACGAAATTTACCAACCCTGTTGTAGCATAGCTTAGTCAAACTTACGTTCATTGCTAAATTTTTATCACTGCTGTATCCCTTGGGGGCGTGGTTAAGCAAGGTATCTTGAGCTACTAGTTAGTGTGCTTAATACCTGCTCCTCTTGATCTGGGTTGATATTAAGGGCATTCTCACTGGAGAGGGGAGTCTTGCATGTGTAAACTTACTACGAAACAATAAAAAGGCCAGGACCAAACCTTTGTGTTTATGGAGCTGGGAAGCTCATCTAAGCATTTTCAGTGCTTTGCTTTTTATTAAGCTACATTAAC